TAAAGAATAATTAGATTAGATGAATGGGACAGAGACCTTTCTATTATATATCTATTCTATAACTATATATATATTATATATTCTATTATAGCTAAAAAAGAGAAAAAGGGAGTCTTTTAATGACATAGTTGTAAGTTCCTATAAGAAAAAAAGATGTTTTTTAATATTTTTTGATTTCGCATTTCACAACATGTAAAAACTAGAATAAAATAAATAGAGAAAAGCCGGCTATCGGAATCGAACCGATGACCATCGCATTACAAATGCGATGCTCTAACCTCTGAGCTAAGCAGGCTCACAAAAGAGAAATTCTACATGCATAGGGATTCAATAAATGTCATCTTAGCTATTAATTAATATTCATATTAGCTAGTCATAATGAATATGAATATAGAAAAAATAGAATATAGAATTGAAAAGAAATATTCAATACTCATACTTACCATAGAAAATAACGATTAATCTATCGATATATATGATTTATATTTTTTTTCTCACATCACTATTCTATAGAATAGAATATAGATATAGAATATTCTTTAATATTCGATAGAATTTTATCATTTTCGTTTTTGCTTTCAAATGCTATTTGAAAGTATTTTTATTAAGCTTCTATCTTCTACATATAGAATATATTTTCTATTTCGAAATGGAATCATTTGTTCTAAATAATGAGACATTATTGCGCTCTGATTTGTAAAGATGGAAGCTCAAACGAAAAAAAGTATCGACCGTTCAAGTATTAAAAATTGCGTGGTAAAAACGAGCAGAAGAGAAACATATATACGTGGTATCTATCCATCTATATTGAATTGCGGATACAGAAATGATAGAATCGTTTCTGATTGGACCAAATGCGGGTTTACTATAGAAGATGAAAGAAGATTGCCAAGAAATCAAAGAGGAGAAAAACTTTTTCGAGATAGGAAATCAGTATTTAATAAATGAAGAAATAAAATAAAAAGGAAAACGACATCTCAATCAAAATGAGATCCTAATCTCAAAACAAAAAGGAGGGGGATATGGCGAAATTGGTAGACGCTACGGACTTAATTGGATTGAGCCTTGGTATGGAAACCTACTAAGTGAGAACTTTCAAATTCAGAGAAACCCCGGAATTAATCAAAATGGGCAATCCTGAGCCAAATCCTTTTTTTAATTTACAAAAACAAACAAAGGCCCAGAAGGTGAAAAAGGATAGGTGCAGAGACTCAATGGAAGCTGTTCTAACAACTGGAATTGACTGTGTTGCATTGGTAGAGGAATCCTTCCATTGAAACTTCCGAAAAGATGAAGGATGTACGTATATATATACGTACTGAAATACTCTATCAAATGATTAATGACGACCTGCATCTGTATTTTTTATATGAAAAACGGAAAAATTGTTGGGAATCGATTCCATATTGAAGAAAGAATCGAATATGCATTGATCAAAGCATTTACCTCACGGTCTGATAGTTCTTTTGTATAACTAATTAATCGGACGAGAATAAAGATAGAGTCCTATTCTACATGTCATTACCGGCAACAATTAAATTTATAGTAAGAGGAAAATCCGTTGATTTTAAAAATCGTGAGGGTTCAAGTCCCTCTATCCCCAAAAAAAGCCCATTTGACTCCTTAACTATTTATCTTATCCTTTTTTTTAGTAGTTCAAAAATAGTTATCTTTCTCATTCACCCTACTATTTTACAAATGTATCCGAGATACAAATTTGTCTATTATGTCAAGTCTTATGATATATGATACATGGACAAATGACCCTCTTTAACCACAGACTCCCCGAACGAGTCACGGTTGCTATCGTTCTTCATCCTGAAACTTACAAAGTCTCCGATCCAAGAAATTCTAACACCAGGACAAGACTTTGTAATACCCTTTGAATTGACATAGACCTAAGTTTTCTAGTAATATGAGAATGTGGTCTCGGTATCGGGAATGGGAATGGTCGGGATAGCTCAGCTGGTAGAGCAGAGGACTGAAAATCCTCGTGTCACCAGTTCAAATCTGGTTCCTGGCACATGATTAATTTGTATGAGTCTTTTTTTTTTCTATAAATTACTTAAGATAAATCGACATATATATATATATTCATTAAAAAAAAAAGTTTAGATCATACTACATACTTTTCTCCATCTCGGTCTTTGGATAAATACCCCATCTATTTTATAGATGGGTAAAGTATGTAACAAAAAGAAATTATATTTTATATTCTTTTTTCTCTTTCGTTCAAAAAGAAAGTTAATGCCTAATATGCATATCCATATTTGAAAAGTTAAATAAGTTGTTAGCCTATCCATAATACAAACGAGACTTCAATTACTATGGTTACTCTAGAACAGAACCTCGAATCTCTGGAATTGTAGAAGTGCAGATAAGTTTCGTATTTTTCAATGAGCATCTTGTATTTCATAAAAATTGGGGACAATATAATCCTTACGTAAAGGCCACCCTATCCAACTTTCAGGCATTAAGATGCGTTTCAAACGCGGATGAT